TCCACCAAAAAGTTTGCTTTTAGTTCAAAACGATCAATATGTAGAATCAGAACAAGTGATTGCCGAAATCCGTTCGGGAACATATACTTTGAGTTTTAAAGAGAGGGTTCGAAAACATATTTATTCCGACTCAGAGGGCGAAATGCACTGGAGTACTGACGTCTCCCATGCACCTCAATTTATATATAGTAATGTACATCTCTTACCAAAAACAAGCCATTTATGGATATTATCAGGAGGTTCATCCAATATAATTCCCTTTTCGATACACAAGGATCAAGATCAAATGAACGTTCATTCTCTTTCTGTCGAACAGAGATATATTTCTAGCCCTTCAGTAAATAATGATCACGTTAAACAAAAATTCTTTAGTTCAGATTTTTCAGGTAAAAAGGAAGGTAAGATTCCTGATTATTTAGAACTTAATCGAGTCATATGTACTAGCTATTGTAATCTCATATCTTCGGCTATTATCCACGGGAATTCTGATTTATTGGCAAAGAGGCGAAGAAATAGATTCATCATCCCATTCCAATCGATTCAAGAACGAGAGAAAGAACTAATGCCCCACTCCAGTATTTCACTTGAAATACCCATAAATGGTATTTTCCGTAGAAATAGTATTTTTGCTTTTTTCGACGATCCCCAATACCGAAGAAAGAGTTCAGGAATTACTAAATATGGGACTATAGGGGTGCATTCAATTGTCAAAAAAGAAGATTTGATTGAGTATCAAGGAGTCAAAGAATTTAAGCCAAAATACCAAATGAAAGTAGATCGCTTTTTTTTCATTCCAGAGGAAGTGTATATTTTCCCCGAATCTTCTTCCCTAATGGTACGGAATAATAGTATCATTGGAGGAGATACACAAATTACTTTAAATACAAGAAGTCGAGTAGGCGGATTGGTCCGAGTGGAGAAAAAAAAAAAAAAAATAGAACTTAAAATCTTTTCTGGAGATATCCATTTTCTGGGAGAGGCAGATAAGATATCCCAACACAGTGGTATCTTGATACCACCAGGAACGGTAAAAACAAAGTCTAAGGATTCCTTAGAAGTGAAAAGTTGGATATCTGTCCAACTTTTCACACCTACCAAGAAAAAGTATTTTGTTTTTGTTCGCCCAGTAGTCATATTCGAAATAGCGGATGGTATAAATTTAGAAAGACTTCTCCTCCAAGCCCCATTGCAGGAAAAGGATAATCTGAAGCTTCGAGTTGTCAATTATATTCTTTATGGAAATGGTAAACCACGTCAGGGAATTTCTGACACAAGTATTCAACTAGTTCGGACTTGTTTAGTCTTGAATTGGGATCAAGACAAAAAAAATTCTTTTATCGAGGGGGCCCAAGCTTCTGTTGTTGAAGTAAATACAAAGGGTCTGATTTGTGATTTTCTAAGAATCAACTTAATGAAATCCCCTATTTCATATACCAGCAGAAAAAGGAATGATCCATCAGGGTCAGGATTGGTCTCTGATAATGGGTTAGATCGTCCCAATATTAATCCATTTTCTTCCGTTTATTCCAAGGCAAGATCACTTAAAAAAAATCAAGGAACTCTTAGTACGTTGTTGAATAGAAATAACGAATGTCAATCGTTGATGATTTTGTCATCATCTAATTGTTTTCGAATGGATCTATTCAATGGTGTAAACTCTCACAATGTAATAAAAGAAACAATTAAAGGAAATCCTATAATTCCACTTAGGAATTGGTTGGGCCCCTTAGGAATAGCCCTTCAATTTGCGAATTTTTATTCATTTTACCATTTCATAACTCATAATCCGATTTCCGTAACTAAATATCTGAAACTTAACAATTTAAAACAGACTTTTCAAGTATTTAAATATTATTTAATGGATGAAAAGGGGAGAATTGTTAATCCCGATCCATGCAGTAAGAGTGTTTTGAATCCATTCAATTTGAATTGGTATATTCGCCGTCATAATTATTATCATAATTCTTGTGAAGAAAGATTGACAATAATTAGCCCGGGGCAGTTTATTTGTGAAAATATATATATGGCCAAAAACGGACCACACCTAAAATCGGGCCAAGTTATAATTGTTTACGTTGACTATGTAGTAATAAGATCGGCTAATCCTTATTTGGCCACTCCGGGGGCAACCGTTCACGGCCATTATGGAGAAATCCTTTATGAAGGAGATACGTTAGTTACATTTATATATGAAAAATCGAGATCTGGTGATATAACACAGGGTCTTCCAAAAGTGGAACAAGTGTTAGAAGTGCGTTCAATTGATTCAATATCGATAAACTTAGAAAAGAGAGTTGAGAGTTGGAAGGGGTGTATAACAAGAATTCTTGGAATTCCTTGGGAATTCTTGATTGGTGCTGAGTTAACTATAGCGCAAAGTCGTATCTCTTTGGTTAATAAGATCCAAAAGGTTTATCGATCCCAGGGGGTGCAGATCCATAATAGGCATATCGAAATTATTGTACGTCAAATAACATCAAAAGTCTTGGTTTCAGACGATGGAATGTCTAATGTTTTTTTACCCGGAGAACTTATTGGATTATTGCGAGCGGAACGAACAGGACGCGCTTTGGAGGAAGCGATCTGTTACCGAGCCATATTATTGGGAATAACAAGAGCATCTTTGAATACTCAAAGTTTCATATCCGAGGCGAGTTTTCAAGAAACTGCTCGCGTTTTAGCAAAAGCCGCTCTCCGCGGTCGTATTGATTGGTTGAAAGGCCTGAAAGAAAACGTTGTTCTAGGTGGTAGGATACCCGTCGGTACCGGATTCAAAAGATTAGTGCACCGCGCAAAGCAACATAAGAGTATTGCTTTGAAAATCAAAAAGAAGAATTTTTTCGAGGGGGAAAGGAGAGATATCTTGTTCCACCACCGAGAATTATTTGATTCGTGCATTTCAAAAATTTCTATGATCCAGCAGAACAATCATTTATAGGATTTAATGATTCCTAAGAGGGGATTTATCCTTTTAACTATCGATTGTCTTGTGATTTGTTAGATGGGATTTGTGTTAATAATAATAAAGAAATAAAGATAATACGTAATAGACAGACATTAATCGCTTCGTTCGTATATCAATGTCCAATTTCCGGGAAAAGGGAAAGTTCCGTCGGAACATTTATTTATTTCTATTTCAGGGTACCCCGTTCTTTTTTTAAAAAAAAAAAAAGAGAGGGAGAAAGTGTGGGGAGAAATGAGAAGAAGATATTGGAACATTAATTTGGAGGAGATGCTGGAAGCAGGAGTTCATTTTGGTCATGGGACTAGAAAATGGGATCCAAGAATGGCACCTTATATTTCTGCAAAGCGTAAAGGTATTCATATTTCAAATCTTACTCGAACTGCTCGTTTTTTATCAGAAGCTTGTGATTTAGTTTTTGATGCAGCAAGTAGCCGAAAACAATTCTTAATTGTTGGTACCAAAAAGAAAGCAGCTGATTCAGTAGCGCGAGCTGCAATAAGGGCTCGGTGTCATTATGTTAATAAAAAATGGCTCGGCGGTATTTTAACGAATTGGTCCACTACAGAAACGAGACTTCAAAAGTTCAGGGACTTGAGAATGGAACAAAAAACAGGAAGACTAAACCGCCTTCCGAAGGGGGATGCGGCTCGATTGAAGAGACAGTTATCTGACTTGAAAACATATCTGGGGGGGATTAAATATATGACGGGGTTACCCGATATTGTAATAATTCTTGATCAGCAAGAAGAATATACGGCTCTTCGAGAATGTCTCACTTTGGGAATTCCAACGATTTGTTTAATTGATACAAACAGTGACCCGGATCTGGCAGATATTTCGATTCCAGCGAATGATGACGCTATTGCTTCAATCCGATTAATTCTTAACAAATTAATATTTGCAATTTGTGAGGGTCGTTCTAGTTATATACGAAATCCCTGATTAATTATAAGATAAATAAATATAATAATAAGATAAATAAATAATTTTGCGAACTATATGAATTTATGGAATTGGTTCTTATTTCTGAATCGCACAAAAAAAAATAGATAAAAAGAACTGGGGATATTCTGTGATTAGTTGTTATTCAAAATAGAAAATAAAAATGGACAACGTTAAAAAAAAAAGATAGTTGAATCAAAATAATTCCTTTTTTTTTTCATTCAGAGGACAATATGAATGTTCTATCATGTTCCATCAACACATTAAAGGGGCTATATGATGTATCCGGTGTGGAAGTAGGCCAGCATTTCTATTGGAAAATAGGGGGGTTTCAAGTCCATGGTCAAGTACTTATTACGTCTTGGGTTGTAATTGCTATTTTATTAGGGTCATCTATTGTAGCTGTTCGGAATCCACAAACCATTCCGACTAATGGCCAGAATTTCTTCGAATATGTCCTTGAATTCATTCGAGACGTGAGCAAAACTCAGATTGGAGAGGAATATGGTCCATGGGTTCCTTTTATTGGAACTCTCTTTCTATTTATTTTTGTTTCTAATTGGTCTGGGGCCCTTTTACCTTGGAAAATCATAGAGTTACCTCATGGAGAGTTAGCTGCGCCTACGAATGATATAAATACTACTGTGGCTTTAGCTTTACTTACGTCAGCAGCCTATTTTTATGCCGGCCTTAGCAAAAAAGGATTAGGTTATTTTGGTAAATACATTCAACCAACTCCGATCCTTTTACCCATTAACGTTTTAGAAGATTTCACAAAACCCTTATCACTTAGCTTTCGACTTTTCGGAAATATATTAGCGGATGAATTAGTAGTTGTTGTTCTTGTTTCTTTAGTGCCTTTAGTGGTTCCTATACCTGTAATGTTTCTTGGATTATTTACAAGCGGTATTCAAGCTCTTATTTTTGCAACTTTAGCTGCGGCTTATATAGGTGAATCCATGGAGGGGCATCATTGACTAATTTTCGAAATAGTTTTTAGAGAATCGCCTTGGTGAACATAAATAGAAACATACCTAGACAAAGGGGTCTATAGGATCTCGAGGACTAGTAAAAAAGATTACGATATTCGAGAATTGTAAAAAAAAAAAGGAAAGAGATCTAAAAGATCTTTTTCCTAAACTTCATTTTACCAATTTAGCCCCCCTTCCAATTCAATGAATATTCTCTTTAGAGTGATAGTGTCTTGATTGTTTTATTCATTCAATTCCAATTTTAGGAGTCATAATCCGAATAAGAATTCTTTATTTGATTTGTTTACAATATGATTTGATTTGTTTACAATATGATTTGATTTGTTTACAATATGCGATTAGACTTTTCTAGAGCCATTCCCATTTCAGTCGGGTTTTTTATTCAATTCACCGATTGACCAAAACAAAATATTGAATATTAATAAATAATCAATTACATCAACTTAGATCACTTATATTTTTATACAATGGTTTACAATGATTCAGCCTAAGGAATTCGTCCGTTTAGTGTCCATTTAGATTGATTCTATCCATCTGAGATAATGATAAATAAAAGGAAGAGAAAAGTTTACAGATTACAAAAAAAAATGGGTTGTTTAGCAGAGCGGGATCAAACTAGGTGTAGGGAAATATATAATGGCTATAAGCCAACTTTCCTGTGTAGATGTTTTGAAAAATGATTTTATAATCCGATTGAATCTAAGATACGAAACGAATAGTTGGTTTACGTTATGGACGAAAGACATGTATATGGAATATTAGGCATTAACTAGTTATATATTAGTATTAGTTAGTTATATATTAGTATTAGTTAAAAGATATATCTAATCGGCCATATTACTGGGAGTTTAGATCGAGATTCCAATAAAAGTCCTTCTTTTCGGTTGTAAAACTGTAATTGTGAATTTAATATTGAATAAAGAAATTAAATCCCGAAAAGGAGCGAAGAGTTTGAATTCAAAGAATGGCTCGGAATAAAGAAAGAAATGAAAAAACAAAAGATTGTATGAATTCACAAAAACGCAATGGGCAGAAACTAAAAATAAAAAATAAATATCAGATATCGAAGTAATTCTAATGATTTAATAATATTATTTATTACTTCAATTTGAAATTTTGAGTTGTTTCGACTGTATGAAAATCTTATCGCTGAAATAATTAAGTCATAGTTTATTGGTTGATTGTATCATTAACCATTTCTTTATTTTGTTGCGAGGAATTTATTATGAATCCATTGATTTCTGCCGCTTCCGTTATTGCTGCTGGGTTGGCCGTTGGGCTTGCTTCTATTGGACCTGGGGTTGGTCAAGGTACTGCTGCAGGCCAGGCTGTAGAAGGTATTGCGAGACAGCCCGAGGCGGAGGGAAAAATACGAGGTACTTTATTACTTAGTCTGGCTTTTATGGAAGCTTTAACAATTTATGGATTGGTTGTTGCATTAGCACTTTTATTTGCGAATCCTTTTGTTTAATCCTAAAAATATGTATTTTTTTATTTTATTGACTTGTGCTTGATGCTTGCTTTTTCAAATTATATCAAGATTTAACTCTTTATTTATTTTTCTTTATTTATTTTTCTTTATTTATTTTTCTTTATTTATTTTTAGGGGGACAATTATGGTATGGGAAGGACTGATTTGAGAATGAGGAAGTAGTATACGAACGAACTCGCTTTCTTCCTTCCCCCTTCTTAGTCCAATCAAAACCTTTTTTAGGAAGTGTTGCAGGACAAATAAAAATTCGCAATTAACACGAGACCTAGTACCAAATTATAATAAATATTGTTCTTATTAGAAATTCTAAATTTCTAATTACCGAAAAAAGGTAAGTAAATGAATAGAATACAGATAAATGCATAAAAGAACAATAATATAGAAAATATCAATATAMATATKTATATAGAAAAATAGAAATATATAGAATAAAAAAGATAATTTAATTAATCTGTCTATATCTATAAAATAAGAGGATATCCATATGAAAACTATAACCGACTCTTTCGTTTCTTTTGGTCACTGGCCATCCGCCGGGAGCTTCGGGTTTAATACCGATATTTTAGCAACAAATCTAATAAATCTAAGTGTAGTTCTTGGTGTATTGATTTTTTTTGGAAAGGGAGTGTGTGCGAGTTGTTTATTTCAAGAATACGCTGGATTGAACCAGATGACCTCTTTTTTTTTTTCGGTTTAACTAGGAAAGAAAAGGTGCATGGTCCTGCGAATTACTTCTGAATAAATTAATAAATGAATAAATTAATAAGAAAATCGTTAAGAACCATAGCATTTCGCGGTTCATTGGTAAATAGACTTTGATTCTCTATCAACCAATAACGTGGGGCCATTAATTTAATATGGTTAAAGCTAAACTGTTTGAAGTCCGGATGCAGCAAAGTACTCTTTCTACTACTATGTTAATAGATAAATGGGTTCAAAATTAAAAATGAATAGTTGGAAATTGTTTTCGATAGAGAACACTCATGTCGAAAAAAAAATGATTTGAACCCTCCTTTTTTTTTCGAAAAACGGGGATCTCCCCCATTCTTATCCAATGCTGAATCGATAACCTATGCATAAAGTAAATTCTTTGGATTGGAAGAAAAGAA